AATTATCTTAATTAATATATCTATAATAATATATAAACATACGCAATATTTTATATTGTGAATCCTAATATAAATATTTTAATATAATTTAAAAACTGTACATGTAAGTTCTATAAAGGAATTCCTATAAGTAAATACTATGCTATTTATGGCATAAATGGAAGTTCAAATCTTTCATCCTTGATATTTTACAACTTTAAATATATAAATATTTTACTTAGTTTATAAAGGATAACAAGCGTTTTATATTATATCTTTTTAATGATGAATAATAAATATTATACAGTTTTAATTAAAATATTTTAATTATTAAATATTATAACATCTGTAAATAATCAGACTCTAAGTATTAATAACATTTGATATTTATTCAAAAATTATTATAAAATTTTTTTATATAGTAAAACTCATTACACAGGTACCATATGGATAATTATAACAATAATTATGACATTATCATTATCATTATTTATTATTGGAATTTTAGGTTTTATTCTTAACCGAAAAAACATTATTCTAATGATTATTTCTATCGAAATGATGTTATTAGCTGTAACATTATTAGTTCTAGTTAGTTCATATCAATTTGATGACATTATCGGACAAACTTATTCTGTTTATATTATTGCTATTGCCGGAGCTGAAAGTGCTATTGGTTTAGGTATTCTGGTAGCTTACTACCGATTACGAGGAAATATTTCACTTCGAACATAATATAAATGTATCTTTCAATTCTTGCTTTACCATTATTAGGATCAGCTACAGCTGGTCTATTAGGACGAAAAATTGGAGTAACAGGGGCACATATTATTACTACTGGATGTTTAATGGCTAGTGCTGTATTAGCATTAGTTGCATTCTATGAAGTAGGATTTTGTGGTTCACCTGTAACAATTAATTTATTTAGTTGGATTGATTCAGAATTCTTATTAGTAAATTGGGGATTCTTATTTGATTCATTAACAGTTTCTATGCTATTACCTGTTTTAGTTGTATCATCATTAGTTCATCTATATTCTGTATCATATATGGCAGACGATCCTCATAACCAACGATTCTTCTCATATCTATCTATGTTCACATTTTTTATGCTAGTATTAGTAAGAGGAGATAACTACTTAATCTTATTCGTAGGTTGGGAAGGTATTGGTATTTCATCATACCTATTAATTAATTTCTGGTATACTCGAATTCAAGCTAATAAATCAGCTATCAAAGCATTAACAGTTAACCGAGTTGGTGACATGTTCCTATCTATTGGATTCTTTGCAATTCTTTGGGTTTTCGGAAATGTTGATTATGCTACAGTATTCAGTATTTCACCTTTAATTAATGAAACAGCTATTACTATTATTGGATTATTATTATTAATTGGAGCTATGGCTAAATCAGCTCAATTTGGATTACACACATGGTTACCTGATAGAATGGAGGGACCTACTCCGGTTTCTGCTCTAATTCACGCTGCTACTCTTGTAACAGCGGGAGTATACCTAATGTTACGATCATCACCTATTATTGAATATGGGCCAACTGTATTAATTGTAATTACATGGGTTGGAGCATTAACAGCTTTCTTCGCAGCAACAACAGGTATGTTACAAAATGATATGAAACGAATTATTAGATTCTCAACTTGTTCACAAATGGGATATCTATTCATGGCAGTAGGACTGTCACAATATAATGCAGCATTATTCCATTTAGTAAATCATGCTTTCTTCAAAGCCTTATTATTCTTAGCAGCTGGTGCTGTTATCCATGGAATGGCTGACCAACAAGATCTACGACGATTAGGAGGATTAGTAAATTTCTTACCTTTAAGTTATACAGCTATTTTAATTGGATCACTTTCATTAATGGCTTTCCCATTCTTAACAGGATTCTATTCTAAAGATCTAATCTTAGAATTAGCTGCAGGACAATATGAAGTTTCTGGTAATATTGCTTATTGGTTAGGTACATTATCTGCTAGATTAACAGCTTTCTATAGTACTCGATTAATTTCATTAGCATTCTTTACTGTACCAAATGGACCAAAAGTAGATTATGAACATGCACATGATGCACCATTTATTATTATTATTCCATTAGTAATTCTATCTATTTTATCTATTGTTTTTGGTTATGTAGCTAAAGATGCTTTTGTGGGAATGGGTACAGATTTCTTATCAACAGCATTATTCCAACATCCAAATCATATTTCATTAGTTGAAGCAGAATTTGGTATTAGTACTTTCATTAAATTATTACCTATGGTATTAACATTTGGAGGAGCAGGTTTAGCTTTCTTTATGTATCATTATACACCAATGTTCCTGATCCATTTAACAGATAGTCAATTAGGGCAAGCAATTTATGGGTTCTTTAACGGAAAATGGTTAGTAGATAATGTATACAATAAATACTTTATCAGTGGAGGTCTAAAAGCCGGATATATTATTTCAAAATTCATTGATCGAGGTATCTTAGAATTAGCAGGTCCTTACGGATTAAGTAATAGTTTAACAAACAGAGGTAAAAATATTGCAAGTTATGATACAGGTATTATTACTAGTTATGCTCTATATATTATCCTTGGATTAATCACATTAGTATTCTTCTTATTCGCACCAGTTCTATTAGGAGGATCATTAGAATCAGTATTAGGAGGAGATATGGGATTAGTTTTAGTTTACTTAAGTGCCTTAGTATTATTACCTACAGTAATGTCACGATCATCAAAATAAATAATCCCCAAAATCTAGATAGACAACATATTTAATGTGTTGTGAGGAATTAACATTATATAATACCAATTATTTAATATTATGTATTATATATAACCATATTTTTAGGGCACCTGTGGGATTTGAACACCACACTTTGAGATCATGAGCCTTACGTGCTAACCTGTTACACTAAAGTGCCTTATATGTAAATATGTTTTTAACATATACTTCTTATAATTTATAATAATTTATTAAATTTTAAATATTAGGGGGATATTTATAATGTATATAATAAATCTGTTACTGCCATATGTAAATCGTTAAGAATAACATTTGGACAGATACCTAGTACGAAGGCAGGTAATAATAAAGCAAATAATACCATAAATTCTCGTCGTGACACATCATTTAATTTAGGTAAATATTGTGAATATGATCCGAATCTAATTCGATTGAATAAGAAAATACTATAAGATGCTGATAATACAATACCTGTGGCTCCTAATAAACCAATTACAGGGTTTTTTTGGAAAGTTCCAGCTAATGACATGAATTCTCCCGCCCAATTTAAACTTAAAGGAATACCCATGTTTGCAATTGTAGCTAAGAAGAATAATAATCTGAAAACAGGCATGTAAATAACAGTACCTCGATAGTATCGAATAACTCGAGTATGTCTTTGATCATAAAGAACTCCTCCAACAAGAGTGAATAATGCAGGAGAGATGAATCCGTGAGCAATTGATAATAAAAGGGCCCCTTCAATACCTACAATAGTATTTGAGAATAATCCTAGTACAACAATAGCCATGTGGCTAATAGATGAATAAGCTACTAATGCTTTGAAATCTGATTGTCGTAATGTAGCTAATGATGAATAAATTAAACTTACTACAGCAATAGTTTGAACTAATGGAGAGAAGAAGTTTGTAGCATCTGGCATAAAATTAATTAATACTCGTAGATAACCATACACTGCTAATTTTAAGAAAACAGAGGCTAGTAAGATAGATCCTCTAAGAGGTGCTTCTGCGTGAGCTCGAGGTAACCACATATGTAAAGGTCTTAATGGTGTTTTAATGGCAAATGATAAGAAAAATGCTAACCATAAGATTTTTTGACTATCTAAGCTAATATTAGATAATGAAATTAGTGTAAAATCAGTACTTCCAACGTTATAGTAAATTACTAAAATAGCTAGAAGCATAAATAGTGAACCTGCTAATGTATATAGGAATAATAAGAAAGATGCCCGAATTCGAGTAATTGAACCACCCCAAATACCTACTACTAAGAACATAGGGATTAATACTGATTCGAAGAAAATATAGAATAACATTAAATCTAATACTACGAATACACCAATTAATAGTGTTTCCATTAATAAGAATGCAATGAAATAATATTTATATCCAAATTTTAAGTTATCCCAATTTGCCACTAAACAAATAGGTGTGATAAATGTTGTAAGAAGTACAAAATATAGACTAATACCATCTAATCCAATATGGAAATGACAGAAGTTTAATGTATTAAATTCTTGTACAAATTGGTAACCTAATGCACTTGAATCAAATTCACCCCAAAGGATAATAGATAATAAGAAATTAATTAAGGCTCTAATTAAAGATACTTGTTTAATTAATGTTAAATTTTTTTCTTCGTTCATAGGAAGAACTCTTAAAATTCCCATTAAAGGAATAAGTAATAATGCTGTTAACATGATAAAATATTGTTATAAATTTGTTTGCCTTTAAATAAAAATTTTAAAAATTTTTTATTATATTAAACGAGTAATGGGATATATACCATTATCTCTTGTATATCTACTATTGTAAAAAGACTTTAATATTAGAGTTTATATATAATATATTTTTATAAGAAATATATCTTACATTTCTTATATAACAATAATATATTTAACATTTTATTAATGATCAGATTGTATCTAGAATAGACAAATAATTTATTAAATAATTTAATATATAATTATATTGTATATTTAATAGAAGATAAGATAGCTTATAGTATAAATATACAGTACACATTAAAATTAATGGGGTAGAAGTTAAAATCTTCTTAAGCTTATTTACGATGGTATCGTATTATTATATATACTCTAAAAATATTTAACTTTGTTAAATATAATATTTAAATTATATAATTTAGAATAATACTCTATTATATAATTTGTAAATTATATAAAGAGAATATCTATATAATAGATATAAAGATATGTATATTTATACATATTTATATAAATAATCATAATTATGCGATTTTTAAAATCTAATAAATTAAGAAGTATCATTAATAGTTATATTGTTGATTCACCACAACCATCTAACATTAGTTATATGTGGAACTTCGGTTCATTATTAGCTACATGTTTAGGTATTCAAATTGTAACAGGAGTAATTTTAGCTATGCACTACACACCTAATGTAGATTTAGCTTTCATTAGTGTAGAACATATTATGCGAGATGTTAACTATGGATGGATGATTCGATACTTACATGCTAACACTGCATCTTTCTTCTTCATTTTCGTTTACTTACACATTGGACGAGGTATGTATTATGGGTCATATAAATCACCACGAATCTTACCATGGTCAATTGGAGTAATTATTTTAGTATTAATGATGGGAACAGCTTTCCTAGGTTATCTTTATTATAGCCTAAAATGGTTAGAAATTACAAATAATACATCTTTAATTATGTCATCTATTTTTTTACCATTTACACCTTCTTTAAAGTTACAAAATATTTTAGCTAAAAATAAAATGTCGCCTGTTGGAAGATGGGAGAATTTAGATCTTCCTGGATCCAAAAAAAGAGTACAGACAGCTGTCAAAGATATTGGCGGTATTTATGCTATTATTAATCTTGTGACTGGAGATATGTACATTGGTAGTGCTGTAACAGGCCGAATAGGAAATCGTTTCCATAAACATTTATATGGAGGGACAGGAAGTATTATTACTTATGCTGCTGTCTTAAAATACGGTTTATCGAACTTTGCATTTGTCGTATTAGAATTTACTGAAGAACATCCTAATGATAGAATGAATAATAATCTTCTTATGCGAGAAGATTATTACTTATCTACTTTAAAACCTATTTATAATATTGCTCCTAAAGCAGGTAATACTTTAGGTGTAAAACACAGTAACGAAACTAAGGCAAAAATGAAAATTAACTATTCATCTGAACGACGTGAAGCTATTCGAGCCCTTAATCGAGGTAAATCATTGTCTTCAGTCACAGTAGAAAAAATGCGACAATCTGCTTTAAACCGGTCACTTATGTCACAAGAAACTCGAGATAAAATTTCATTAAAAATAGGGAAATTTTATTTAATCAATCGTGTAGACAATACAGATTTTCTATCACCAGAAGATTTAATGGTTCAATCATTAGAACTTCATACAATAAAAAATGTTAGAAATTTCTTAAACTGTGATGAAAAAACAGTATCACGAGCTTTAAAAAAAGACGGTATTATTAAAAAAATTTGGCAAATTAAAGTAAAAGATTAATTTCTATACTATAGTCCTACATAATTCCTCTATTTGTTTATTAACAACTAAGAATCTATATAGAAAAAGAGGTGTAGAATACCCTTATAGGGGTATTGAAGAAAGATTTCATAAATTATCTTTCTTTGGCGATACAAGTGAAAACGGTTAAAAGAATTAATCAGGTTCTCAGACCGTCGGTTATATATATAATCGCTACAGACTGGATCACTTGTAGGTACCTGTGATGGTGCTTAATGTACAGTCGAACTTCTAGATATTTATATATCTTCAAGGCCTAAGAAGATGTTTACCTTGAAATAATAAATTTTGGGATAGGTAAATTGATTAGGTACAACTATTTAAGAGTACTGATTAATCTGGAAGATTATATCTTAAATAGAGAAGTTGTATGTATTACCTTACGGGCAAATGTCATTATGGGGAGCAACTGTAATTACTAATATGTTATCAGCTATCCCATGGATCGGACAAGATTTTGTACAATTAACAATCCTTTTACTTGTCCAATCTTTATTCATTTATCTAATTAATTATAAAAACCCTATTGAAAGTTTACCAACTATTGGTAAAGTAAATACTAAAGCTTTACGAGGTCAAAAAGCTCGAGAAGAAAATGATAAATTAACCTTTAAAAAAATTACATCTAGCTTTATAGCTATGTTTAGAGGAGTAGTAGATGGCGACGGTTATATTAAATTAACTAAAACAATAAAAGGTTTTATTTCTATAGAATTAGTAATTTCATTAGATATTCGAGATAAGAAATTATTAGAATATTTAAAATCTGTATTAGAAGTTGGTCGTATCTATTACCATAAAAACACTGTAAAATATATTATTGGTCGTGTAGATTTACAAGAAGTAGTTTTTCCCTTATTATTACATTACAATATTCAATTTTTAACAGATACTCGCCGAGAGCAATTTAGACAAGCTTTAAATGTATTAATTAAGAATATTGTATTATTTGAAGATTTAGATAAATTATCTAACACTTTAGTAGGATTAGAATTACCTTCAACACCTGCAGGATACTTAAATCTACCTTATTTTAAAAACTGGGTAGTAGGTTTTACAATGACTGAAGGTTCATTTTCTATTAAAGCATCAGGTGAGCTATTTTTCAATTTAACTCAACGATCACATGATGTTCTATTTGAAGCTCTTAAATTATTATTTAATACTACCCGAAAGATTGACAATAGTTATAGAGGTTATTCAAAACTATCTTTATCATCTGTTAAAGATCTAAGAAATGTAGTTAACTTTTTCTCATATTCAGATTTACATCCATTAGTAGGGTATAAAAAACTTCAATATGATAAATGGTTAGAGACAATGAGAGGTTTACCTCGGTTTAAAAATGTAAAATTACCAGAGAATGACAAATAAAAAGGAAACGAGTTGCTTATTAAGGAAACTTAATATGTAAAATTGGGTGAAATGCAAGAAACTCTTATGTGTAGTAATATAATCCCCTTAACATAAGACAATTTGCAGCTAAGCTTAAATCAGTGTTTTATCGATTTAAGAAAGTTCAACGACTAATCGGTGAGTAACACTAACAATAATCCGGACACGAGCGCCCAACACCTAAGATTCTTAAAAAAGGATTATGGTGATGACATAGTCTAATCCTGTCAGTAATGGCAGGCTAATTCATTTAAAGGATGAATTAATAATTTATTGTCGTTTGGGGAGGTTTCTCAGTAAACAACGCAACTCTAAACCGATTCTTCTCACTTCACTATCTATTACCATTCATTTTAGCTGCTTTAGCTATCTTACACATGATGACATTACACGTAAACGGAAGTAGTAACCCATTAGGAGTAAGTTCAAACGTTGACCGAGTGCCAATGCATCCATATTACATGTTCAAAGATCTTATTACTATTTTCTTATTCTTCTTAGTATTAGCTATTATTGTATTCTATCTACCTAATGTAATGGGTCACAGTGATAACTATATTCCTGCTAACCCTATGCAAACACCACCATCAATTGTACCTGAATGGTATCTTCTTCCATATTATGCTATTTTACGATCTATTCCAAATAAATTATTAGGAGTTGTAGGTATGTTAGCATCTCTACTTATCTTATTAGCTATGCCAGTATTAGACAGATCTCGAATTCGAGGAGCTCAATTCCGACCTTTAATGAAATTCTCATTCTGGGTATTCGTAACAGATTTCTTCTTCTTAATGTATATTGGATCACAACATGCTGAAGAACCTTTTGTAACTTTAGGATCTATTAGAACAGCTATTTATTTTGGTTGGTTCTTAATCTTAGTACCTGTTATTGCATTCATTGAAAACACATTAAGAGATATTAGAACACGAGAAAACTAGTTATAATAAGATAAGAAAAGGATAAATTATATAAATAATCCCCTTTAATATTATAATATTAAAAGTATAATAAGATATTATAAGCAAAAAAAAAGTTTGAAAAAAAAAAATACAGATGGAATTCCAAATGGTAGGATGTACGCTTTGGGTGCGTGAGGCTGCAGGTTCGATCCCTGCTCATCTGATATATATTATATAATTAAAGTCTCTATAGCTTAATGGTAAAGCAGGATACTGTTAATATCAAGAAGAAAGTTCAATTCTTTCTAGAGACTTTATAAAGTAAAATAATTTATATTATTAACAATGTTAATCTAATATTTAAGATACTATAAATGTATAATATTGTGACTATTCTTATCTTATATTTTAACTTAACTTAACTTAACTTGAACTTTAACTATTAATAATAAAAAGGGTGTTTATTTATTAGGGGATCATTTTATGAGTAATCCAAACTTTTACTGTAACTGCTCCATGTCGACTTTTTATTGTCCATGAACCTAATTCTGTATAAGTTCCATTTTTATCATTAAAATTACCTAATTTTCTTTCTATTACTGTTAATCGTGGTTTAGCTCGCTCAGAATTTAATCGACCAGATGCTCGAATTTTCATACCTAGCATATGCGAAGGTAAATCTAATCTCGTATATTTATTACTAAAATTCTCAAAATTATTTTTTACTACAGGTCTATTTCTGAAAATAGAACCCACAACTTTATTGAATTTGTAATTATTTCTATTGATACCAATATATTTGGCTAAAATTGTTCTATTTAAATAAGGGTAATTTAATTTTACAAATTGTAGTTCTACTTTTCGGTCAAATAATTTTCTTAATGTTCTTCCTAAGTTATTTAGAGTATTTTGATTTAAACTTTGAATTTTTTTTCTTCCATATCGTACTTTTTTGTACCCTTTATCTTCTTCTAATTCTGCTTCAGATTTAGGAATATAATAGAATACGTTAACAATTACTTTATCTCTTGACACAATAAAAGTAGGTTTGCTTGATAAAGCTATAATAGGTGAAAAAAAGTGATCAATAATCTTAGTTCTTAGTTTTTCTGCATTTAATGTATGAATACTACCTTTGTTTAAACTTTTGTTAAAACTATAGTTGTTAGATGACATTAACATATTATTAGTATTATAATAATTATTATTTAATTTATTATTATTATTAAACATTTTTAATTTATTTTATTAAATGAGTAACCATTTTATTTTTATTGTCAAATATATTATTATAACAACAATTAAATACTTCACGTATATTATATACGCTTACCTTTTCCTTTGATATAAGTATATCATTTTAAATCTTTCTTATCTTTACAGGTTGGTAGAAGGCTTTGAACCTTCTTTACTCCATTATGAGCGGAGGGTTTTACCGATTAAACTATACCAACTTTATAGTTATTTAAGATATTTTTAGGCCAAGTATTGTTTATTTATTGATTTGTCAGATTAATATCTATCTATCTTACTTATATTTTTATAAATAGACAATCAAACATAGGTGTTATGATCGAATTTTTTTATTTTTTATGTGTCATTACCACAACTCTAGTTGTATATTATATGTTTTATATGATTTTGGACCTTCCCAATTATTTAGTAATTTACAATAATTAAATATCTTAAACTTATTTATTCTATTATTTAATATATAAACATATATTAAATAAAATATTTTTAAAATCAGGGTAAAACGACAGAATCGAACTGTCCTCTCTTCGACCACAATGAAGCATTTTACCACTAAATTAGTCTTACCTCATTTATATATTAAATACATTTTTTAAGTTAGTTAAATTTTAATATTAATATTATTTCCATAATTTGAAGAGAACAGGACTTGAACCTGTAGTAGGCGTATGCCTGACTGAGTTACAATCAGCTCCCTTACCAATTAGGGGTATCTCTCCTTATGCCTTGAAGAAGACTCGAACTTCTTCCCCAGAAACTTCAGTTCTGTGCTCTACCAGTTGAGCTATCGAGGCATTAATTATTTATTTTTATATACCCAGTTATAATATTTTATACTATGGAGACACAGAGAATCGAACTCTGACAATCATGATGCAAACATGAGATACTACCACTATATTATATCCCCTTATTTAGTTTATATATATATATATAAATATATAAATTCTGGTTATACAATTACTTTTAATAACAAATATAGCATACATTTATTACTTTTAATAATTAAATTTTTCTATGTAAACAGGGGATTTTATATTAAGCAATTCTTGGTACATCAAATGCAATTAAAATTGACGGTACAATTGCCACTAATGCAATAGCCATAGGTAATAAACTACACCACATAAATGTCATTAATTGGTCATATCGTAATCGTGGTAATGTAGCTCGAGTCCATACGAAGAAGAACATAAATAAACAAGTTTTTAATCTTAAGAAAATTCTTTGTAAGTTAATTAATGTATCATTTACAAATAATTCTGGCATATTATATCCACCTAGGAATAGGATTGCACTTAAACTAGACATTAGAACAATACTACAATATTCACCTAGGAAGAAGAATACGAAAATCATTCCTGAATGTTCTGTGAAGAAACCTGCAACTAGTTCAGATTCAGCTTCTGGCAGATCGAAAGGTGTTCGATTTGTTTCTCTAAGAATAGAAATTAAATAAATTACAAAAACAGGTAATAAAGGTAATACATACCATACACCTTGTTGTCTTTCAATAATTCTAGTTAAATTGAATGTACCTCTTAATAGAATAACTGTTAAAATAGCAGAGCTCAGTACCAGTTCATATGAAATCATTTGAGCTGTTGACCGTAATGATCCTAAGAAAGCATATTTAGAGTTTGCAGACCATCCGGCGAATAATACTCCATAAATACCAATAGATGAAATAGCTAATGAATAAAGAATTCCTAATGGGAAATCTGAAATAACTAATCCAGCCCCAAATGGGATAACTGCCCACCCTAAAAGTCTGAAAATTAAAGTGATAATAGGTGCTAAGTAGAATAAACTTACAGTAGCATGTGCAGGTACAACTGTTTCTTTAACTACTAGTTTTAAAGCATCAGCGAATGGTTGTAAAATACCATAAATACCTACTTTGTTTGGACCCACTCGTCGTTGCATAGATCCCATTACTTTTCGTTCAATAATAGTCATGAAAGCTACTGCTAATAATACAGGGACTAACACAATAAGAACAGATAATAGATTCATAATAGTTGTTAACATAAATAAAATAAAAATTGTATATAATCAAAATAATTATATTATTGTAATATTTCTTTCATTAAAATAGTATAAATATATAAACATAAATTATCGATATAATTATTTAACTTCGTTTAATATAATAGTATTATTCATCTATTATATACTATGAAGTATTGGGTAGTTTATTTATAAAATATAAGTTTACCTTTGTATATACACGATTGTTTAAATTTAACTTTATTAAAGGGGATTATTTAAAAATGAATAGAACTATTTTGCTATTTATATATATAATAATATATTATAATTTAGTGATATATACTCGTGTAATAAATAATTGTACAAAGTAAGGTAAGATATAAACTGACATTACATATGTAATTAAAAATAATGCTAATAAAGCAAAAGTAATTTGATTTACGAAGTAAAAAGGTAATAATTGTGGCATATTTTATTTTTTTTTGGTTATATTTAAAAATAACTAATCTAAGAATTCCTGTTAATAAGGAAAATTTTATATTTATATCAATATAATTTGATATATATTAGATTATAAATAGTGTTTTTATAATCTAAAATAAGCTTTAATTAATATCACATAAAGATAATCTAATTAAGTTATATATTTAATAAACATTAATTAAGATTGTACAGGTAACATATTGAAAGCGTGGTAAGGTGTTGGACTTGGTAATTGCCATTCTAATGTTGTAGTTGTTTGTGCTTCGTTTTCGAATACAGGAGTACTCATGAAGAAAGCAGGAATTCCCCATGGGTTTCCAACAGCAATAGGTTGGTTAACAAACATGTCGTAAATTGTATATAGGAATAATCCCATTGAAACTACAGAAATTAATGATCCAATTGAACTTACATAGTTCCATCCTTCGAAAGCATCAGGGTAGTCAGGGATTCGTCGAGGCATTCCTCTAAGTCCTAAGAAATGTTGTGGCATGAATGTTGTGTTTACTCCAATGAATAATGACCAGAATTGGATTTGAGCTAATGTTTCTGAGTACATTCGTCCAAAGATTTTTGGAGCCCAATAATAGAATCCAGCGAATAATGAGAAAACAGCTCCCATTGAAAGTACATAGTGGAAGTGAGCTACTACATAGTATGTATCATGCATTGCAACGTCCATTGAAGCATTTGCTAATACTACTCCTGTTAATCCACCAATTGTGAATAAGAATACGAATCCTAAGGCGAATAACATAGGTGCTGTGTATCGAACTGATCCACCGTAACATGTTCTTAACCATGAGAATACTTTAATTCCTGTAGGAACTGCAATAATCATTGTAGCTGCTGTGAAATAAGCTCGAGTATCTACGTCAAGTCCAACTGCATACATGTGGTGCATGTAAAATATAAATATAAATACTAGTAATTATATTAAAATATAATTGTATTTATGCTCTTCTCACGAAGAGGATCGGACTATATCTTCATCTTTCAAGTTATTCAATTTTTGATGAACCTGTTTTAATTGTTTCTCTATTATTTAAATTAATCTCTTTCGAAATTAATTTAATTTTACTTAATCCTTTTGAATCTAAATGTTCCTTATTTAGTCTTATTGTATAAATTTCATTCCATTTAATAAATGAAATAGCTTTTTTAGTTCGTAAAGGATGAATTAAAAAATAATCACGTACATTAACTAATCCTTTGAAAGAATCAATAGTTAATCGATATACTTGATTAGTTCCACTTCGTAAAGAAACTTTACCAAAACCGAATAAGTTTTTAATATATTCTAAAGTAATTTGAGCATTTTTTTGATCTAGTAAAAATCGTAGAGATACTCGATATCCTGTTACAGTATTAAGACGAGAAGTAATATTTACATTAAAACATCCTTCTGCATCTGTGAATCCACTTAACCATCTATCGTTTAATGTAGGTAAAACAGGTGTAACGACAAATTTAGATGTGAATCCTAAAACTTTAAACCATTCATTTAATTGATTAATTCGGTGATTTAACACTAAATTACCATTAAATAACAAAGCAAGAGTTTTAATATTTCTTAAATCAGAAACAATATATCGATAATAACCACCAGAAGAAGTAGGATAATATTTTACAATACCAAATCTTAATACCTTTTTAATATGATAAAGGATTCTTCCCTCTTTTTGTGTTAATACAAATTGAGGTCGATTTTTATAACATAAAATAGCACCATCACCTTCTCTGAAACCAATAAACCAGATTAACCAATTATAATCTGGTACAGGTAAATTATAAAAATTTTTATAATGATCAATAAATTTAATTAAATTGAAAGATGTATTGCGTTTAGTCTCTGAGGATCTCGTTAAACTTCTATTAGAAGAAGTATACCGATTCCCTGCTGATTGAGTATAACTAATTAGATTTTTACTGTTAAAAGTACCAATTAGCGTTAAACTGTTCCAGCATACAGCAATATTTATTACCCTTACTTCACAATAAGGGAGAGCCACCACTTTATAAATGTTCAAGTAGAAACTCCATACAATGAAACCTAAAATACCAATAGATGCAATAGCATATACCATTCCTAAGTAACCGAATACTGGTTTTCCTGAGAAAGCTGAAATAACTTGTGAAATCATACCGAATCCTGGAATAATAATTAAGTAAACTTCAGGGTGACCGAAGAACCAGAATAGATGTTCGTATAATACAGGATCACCTCCTCCAGCTGGGTCGAAGAATGATGTATTGAAGTTTCGATCAGTTAAAATCATTGTAATAGCTCCTGCTAATACAGGTAGAGCCATAATAATAATAATAGCTTGGAATAACATAGCCCATACGAATAGAGGCATTTTATGTAATGTCATTCCAGGTGCTCGCATGTTTAAAATAGTTGTAATAATATTAATTGAACCTAACATTGAAGACATTCCTGATAAGTGAAGTGAGAAAATAGCTAAATCAACTGATCCTCCTGAGTGTGATTGGATACCTGATAATGGCATATATCAAAATTTTGTTTAAGCAAATTGTTTTTTTACTTTAACGCTGTACTCTCGTACAGGATCGGACTATACCTTCATTATTTAGTGGAATTAGCTTTTTGAAAATTTTTATCTAATCGAATAGATCGAATATTCCGCATTTGTTCTTGAATTTTTCTTAAATACTCATATCGTTCAGGTGCACTATATTTTTCTCCTTTTTTAAAGGATCGTGACCAGATACGGAATTCTAAAGATTTCATACCTTTAATTGTATTATTGTAATAATCAATAATATTTGCAATATTAGAAGATTTTGAAGTTTCTACTGCAAAATAAGTTTTATGTTGATTTAAAGGAATATTTAAAATATAACTAATTGCTTGTAATACAATTAAATCTAGTTTTTGAGTAATAACAAAATAATGTACATAACGATTTCCACCTTTTTTCCCAATGAAAAAACTACCTTCAGCTTCTGTGAAACCAATTAACCATGGTTTTGACATAACTAAAGAAGCTCTATCTTTAGATGAAACAATATTATTAATAATTGACCATCTAGGTGAAATATAGTTATTTGGAATATTCTTATTTCTTTTTAGATTTTGAAGTTTAACATCCTTTTCTTTAGAAGTTAAATTTTTATCATATAAAATTAAAGCTGCTTGCTTGAATAGATCATAGTTATAATACTTACTTGTTAATAGAGGATATTTATCAAAAATAGGAATTAAATGTAGAATAATATGTTCCACATTTCGTAATCGATATCTAGCAGTTCTCCCGTTTTTAGGTACATAAACAGTTCCTACACCTAACATTGATTTAATATAATGTAATAAACGTAGATTATATGAACTTTGTCCTACTTTAAATTCTAAAGTCCATTTACCGTTAGTTCCTGTAAATGTAAAACTACCATCTCCATCAACAATACCTACTAACCATTGTTCAAACCAACTTTTATCCTTAAATAATGTTCCACATTTAGTCTCTGATGAGCTAGAAGTATGTAAATATTTAGCCCAGGCGGATTGTCCCCGTGTTACTACCATTTTTACTGCGATTAAACTAAAAATCACGAGTAGGTAGCTCCAAGTTGAGGAGTTTCCCGCATCGAGTGGAATTTTTGTCGTGTTAAATCTAGATAAATTTAACATTTCGGACACCATATTGCCGTTTAATGTCCATCCTGTTCCTGCTCCTTGTTCTACGAAAACACTTCCTACTAATAATACTGTAGCCGGAATTAAAATCCAGAATGAAATGTTATTTAATCGAGGGAATCTCATATCAGGTGCTCCAATTAATACAGGAACCATATAGTTACCAAAACCTGCCATTCTAGGTACAACAGCGAATAATAACATAATAAGTCCATGTGCAGTAATAATTACATTGAATAGTTGGTGGTTACCAGCTAAGAATTGACTACCAGGTGCTGATAGTTCTAATCGAATTAGAACAGATAAACCTGTACCTACTAATGCCATAAAAATAGCATAAATAAGGTAAAGTGTTCCAATATCTTTAGCATTTGTAGATAATAGCCATCGTGTCATGCAAAAGATATAAATTTCCTAATGTGTCCTAAGTTATCTGTGACTTAGATTATTATTTAATAATATAGTATTATCTATATTAAAAATTCTAATTTTTTATGTATGTTAAACTTAATTATACTATTAAGTAAATATATAGGGAATGATGGAATCGAACCACCACTACTATAGTGTAAATATAGTGTACTAACCATTATACTAATTCCCCATTATATGATCGCCTTTATATAAAATCTGTAATTGCTTTTATATTTTAATATAAATATAAAAACAGATATACAATTAAAATATAATTGTATATTATATATGAATATATTATCTATTAGTTTTTAAAGAAATACAAGGATGAATGGAATCGAACCACCACAAACAGATTTGGAATCTATTGTACTACCATTATACTACATCCTTATAAATAATATCTACACTAAAAATTATTTTTTTTTAATTTGAATAAAAAATTCTTTAATAAAAAATGTTTGACTATTAATAGCCTTTCATGAATTTATAAAGGTGTCTCTAATTAATAAGTTTTAAAAGAATTAATATATAAATAGAAAGAGCTCATAGGGATTCGAACCCTATACCTCAAATTTGCAATTCAAGTTCAAGAACCACAAGTGAGCTCAATTAATTTAAATTACTTATATAGGGAAATATGGCAGGTGTAATTAAACAGGTAAATTAGTATCACTTAGCTAAGTATTTCTCCGCACTTATACTCGTGACCTATTAAAGAAATAGTCTATTTCTAACCTCATTAGGAAATTATTATAAATAATATTTTCCTATTATAGTCGCCTTTATTGGACTTCAATAGCTTAATATGCTTTCAGCTTTTATCCTAAACGTTTATAGCTACCCAACGGTGCCCGAAATAAGGGTTACCACGAATTAACATGGCGCCTAAGAACAATTGGTACACCATAGAAACGCGGATCTAGGTCCTTTCGTACTGGAGATCCGTTTAAACTTGACTATTTATTGGTGTGGAAGATAGGAACCATACTGACTCACATCGTATTGAACCCAACTCGCGTACCTTTTTAATCTGCGAACAGCAGAACCCTTCTTAGCTTGTGCACCAAGAGGTGAAGGTGAGTCGACATCGAGGTGGCAAACAGCTCTGACAATATGAACTCTCGAGAGCTATTACCCTGTTATCCCTAGCGTAACTTTTATTTCTTGATCGATATTCTTTCCATAAAGAAGCATCGGTTCACTAAGTCCTACTTACGTACCTGTTCGATATATCTATCTCACAGTCTGGCATGCTTATACCTTTGCGTAGTTTATCATATATACATAAAGATTTTGTCTCCAACAGAACTGCTAACATACCTATTAAAGTCCTCCGATACTCTATTGGAGGAAACCGTCCCAGTTAAACTACCAACCTGTCATTATCGTTTTGTTAAAAACCAATAATCTGGCCGCCTATTGTGAGTTTTCCATAATTATCTATCCTTAATAGTCATATATATGTAATTAAGGGTATTCGAATACCTCCGTATTTATCTGTTAATAGTAACGACCAGGCTCATAACGGGGTATAGTAAAGCTGCATAGGGTCTTCCCGTCTACCCACACCTAAACCGCATCTTCACGGCTAATTCAATTTCACTGAGATACTGTACGAGACAGCTGAAGCATCATTACTCTATTCATGCAGGACCGCATTTAACGGCCAAGGAATTTCGCTACTGTTAAAATCCTTATAGTTAAGACTGTCATTGATCAAAGCTTCTCGAAGGACCCCTCAGTCCCTCTAATTATACTTATGACATCGGACAAGATTCGACACCTATACAATGTTTATTACATAGCAGATATCTGTGTTTTTGGTAAACAGTTGTGCCTCACGCTTCCATGATACCCTCTAGAGGTCATCCTTATTATCTAGTGTACGGATGCATTTTGCCGAGTTCCTTATACAGTATTATCTCTCCGCCGTATAATATTCTCTATCTGCGAACTTGTGTTAGTTTAGGGTACGGTAATAGCATAATATTATTTTCCTGGTTCCGTTCTATTATAAACTCATCGATAATAACTATAAAGTTAATACAATTATCTTAGAGGCCGTTTTAAATCTAAGCTGTTTAACATTTCTTAGAAACCCTTTCGCATCCGGCGAGAAGAATTATATCTTCTTTCTACGTTACTCATGTTAGCATATTCTCTTCAGTAATGTCCAAATAATCAAAGACTATTCTTCAACCATACTGAATGCTCCTCTACCCTAATATTATCTAAAAATAATATCGACATAGTTTCGGTAAATAATTTAGACCCGTTAATTTTCGGCGCTAAGTTTCAATAGACTACTAAGTTGTTACACTTTCATTAAAAGATAGCAACTTCCAAGCTAACTTTATAGTTGTATATGAACCAAAACTGCCTTTATTTCACTTAACCATTATTTTGGGACCTTATTCTATGTTCACGGCTGTTTCCGTCTCGACCACCCACCTTATCATGAGTAGTCTGAAATTCTTTTATCGATTCACGTTGATTTCGAGTTTAACACACCAACGGTAAAGTCTTGTCAACCCCCCATGTTGCGCAATTATTCCAAAGAAATAATGCATGGCGATCATTGCTGTACCCGCATAAATCTCATTTAAGAAGTCATACTAAAATATGTTTCGAGGAGTACCAGCTATATCACGGTCAGATTGGCCTTTCACCGACAATCCACAGCTCATTGGATAATACTGCAACATTAACCCATTCGACCTAATCAAGTCTGGCCATGGATAGATCACCGTGTTTCGGGTCTAATAATAGTAACTATACTCTATACTTACACTAAATAATAGCTTTTTACAGACATACTAATAGTGTTATAAATATTATCGCTTTCGCTAGGGTTAATAACCTTGCTACTACTATTAACTCGCTAACCCATTATACAAAAGGTACATTATCACAATTACTAAAGATAATAATCTAAAGAAATAGCTCTAATTGCTTGTATGATTACTAATTCAGATCTTTTTCAACAGTTAACTACTTTCTTATTTTCATCTTTCACTCACGTTACTCTTCACTATCGCTAAACATTTATACTTAGCCTTTGAGGATGGTTCCCCAATATTCAAGCAGATTATCTTCCACTCTAATTGATTTCATTACATTACATTATATACAGGTCTATTACCTTTTTTTGAACACTTTCCAGTTTTTTCTATAATATAATAATAATTAATAGGCTAATCTATTTTCGCTCGCCGCTACTAATAGAGTCTCTGTTGATTTCCTTTCCTACAGTTACTAAGATGTTTCAATTCACTGCGTAAAATATTTTAAAATTTATCCTAGGATCGCTACGTTTTCTCAAGAGCATAGCTTTTGGTTATTTACCTCCTTTAATAAATGTTTGCTAGGCATCCTTAATAATCACTTTAATTAATTACACCTGATTATCCATATTTATCATACTTTTATTAATAATATTAATTATAAGTATAGAAATTATTATTAACTATGTAAACTAATTATACAATCTATATATAACTAATTTATTCAGTAGAAAAACTAAAAATTATAATTTATTATAAGTGATAGAATTATTATGGTAATAATGTTTTGAACATAATAGTTCATAGGTTTTAATAATTTTAATATTATTGAACATATAAAGTTTATATAGTATAAATGAATTTTTTATTTAATAAATGAATATTAACACACTTAAAAAACAATTCCAACCATATCCATATCATATGGTTGAAGTTTCACCATGGCCTCTATTAACATCATTTGCTGTACTTTCAATGATGATTGGAGCTGTATTATACTTTAACAGTATTCAAAATGGAGGAATTCTTTTAACATTAGGTTTCTTATCAACATTCTTTGCATTCGTATTATGGTTCCGAGATATTACAACAGAAGGAACATATTTAGGAGATCATACATTAACAGTACAAAAAGGTTTAACAATGGGAGTAGCTTTATTCATTGTAACAGAAGCATTCTTCTTCCTATCTATTTTCTGGGCTTATTTCCATTCATCATTAGCTCCTACAGTAGAATTAGGATCACATTGGCCTCCTAGAGGTATTGAACCAATGAATCCTTTTGCTATTCCACTATTTAACACATTCTTATTACTTTCAAGTGGTGCAACAGTTACATATGCACACCATGCGTTAATTAGAGGAAACCGAGCAGCTACAATCTTAGGATGTACAATGACATTAGTATTAGCTATTTTATTCACAGCATGTCAAGGATTAGAATATGCTAATGCTACATTCACAATTGCTGATGGAAGATATGGATCATGTTTCTTCTTCGGTACAGGATTCCACGGATTACACGTTATTATCGGAACTATTTTCATCGGAGTAGCATTCTACCGAATTATTAGATATCACTTAACAAATTTCCATCACATCGGGTTTGAAGCAAGTATTCTTTATTGGCATTTCGTTGACGTTGTTTGGTTATTCCTTTATGTATCTATTTACTGGTGGGGTTCATAATTTATCTAAAATCTATTTAATTTTCTAACTTAAATAATAATCCCCATTATTAATGTTAAAATTAAATAAAATTATTATCTTAAACAAACAATTGTTAGTTTATTATTAATAATTGTATATTAATATATAATTATTATTTCTTTATAAGTACTTTATTATGGTTATTTATATATACGTATTTAGTAATAAATCTTTTAATGAGATAATATAGAATCTATAGTCTATATATTTTATAAGTTAAATATCTTAGGCAGTCTTTTTATACGAAATGAAATTTAATTAAAATAAAGATTAATATATTTATATATATATATAGTAAATATTGTATACATCATATATATATAAAAGAAACATATTAATTTGGATTAATAGCCAAGCGGTTTAAGGCGTTGTACTTGAAATACAATAATGTTTAATTACATTCAGAGGTTCGAATCCTCTTTAATCCGTGTAGATTTTAATTAAATTAATAAACAAATAATAGAACAATGTTTATATTAAACATAATATAAAATTATATTATATATAATTGCAACTTTTATATAGTATATGTATACTAATAAGAAAAGGATTTAATTTAGTATTTAATTATGGTACATCCATATAGGTATCTAGGTATTTTAACACATGCAAGTTGAATGATTTTTTAAATCATAGCGTACGGGTCAGTGTGATTGAGAAATAGCCTTGGAGATCATTGAAATAATGAATAATCAAAGGAATAATTTCCGCTCTGAGATTATCTCAATTCCCAGTCAGGTAGTTGGAGAGGTAAAGCGTTACAAGCCGATGACGGGGAATGTTAAATGAGAGTTTTAACGTGACAGTGGAAATGAGAAATTTCTAAAGCATCTACGATGTGCAGCAGTGAAGAAAATTGGTCAATGCGCTAAAGCGTGAACCAGTGACCTAGATTTTTAGTTTTACAAAATGTAAAATAATAATAATTAATTATTAAATGATGATTATAATTAATATAAGTCCTTTCTAATCCCCGTGCCAGCAGAAGCGGCTAAACGGGAAGGGCAACCTATCGGAGATATGAGTAGGTGTAAAGGGTACGTAGCCGGTTCTTAGAGACAGTAGGAACTAGAATTTGATAGAGGTAAACAACAATTATTTAAGGAGCGCTAAAATGCAATCATCTTGAGAGGAGTGTTCAAAGCGAAGGCATGTTACCAGGTACAAATTGACGGTGAGAGTACGAAGGCATGAGAATACAACGGGATTAGATACCCCATTATTTTATGCTGTCAACGATGCAAACCAATTATTAGTAATCTATTACTAGTGATGATTTTAACAAGTTAAGTTTGCCACCTGTAGAGTATAGCGGCATTGCGGAAATACAAATAATTAGACGGCTTTAAAGCAAACGGAGTGGAGCATGTTGTTTAATTCGATTTTACGCGTAAAATCTTACCAGTTTATTCTTGCATTATTATTCCATATTAGTTATGTAAATAACTATAATGAATTTATGAATTAAAAATAAATTCGAGATGGATGTAACAGGTATTGCATGGTTGTCGTCAGTTAGTGCTAGTGAGACGAATGGTTAATTCCTTTTAATTAAAACTAACGCGATCCTTGTTATAAAATGATAAAACTTTATAATATCTGATCATTATTAATAAATGTAAATCTTTATATTTATTAATATAATAATTGCAAATCTATATTATTAAGATCATATCCTAATAATAGCAATTATTTATTTATTTATTTAATATGATGCTCAGATGATGGGTAACACTTGAAAGGGTTATGACAAATCAATATGATCCATATGATCTGGGCTATAGACGTGCTACAAGAATAATAAACAAAATGATGCAAATTCGCGAGAATGAGCTAACCATTAAATATTATTAACCTTCCGGATTGAAGGCTGGAATTCGCCTTTATGAAGTAGGAATTTCGAGTAATCGTGAATTAGAATGTCACGGTGAAGACAAATCTTTAGAGTGTACTAACTGCTCATCACAGGATGAAAGATCTGGTGGGATGAAATTGGGCTAGACAAGTAACTATATCTTAAAGTTTTTTAAAACACTAATTAATATTAGTAATGTTGTAAGTCTGGCAGTGTGATTTCTACGGATTGATTATTTTGAAGTTGAAACAAGGTTGTGCTAAGGGAACTTGGTGCAGATAGTTGAAATGTAATAGTCCCCATATAACGATGAAAATCGGATACTTATTGTTATAATAAGCGAATAAACCTATAAACTTTTAATTATATAAAATGACTAAATTCTTTATTACATCACCATTAGAACAATTCGAAGTAGTGCCTTTTATTAGTGTTAATGCTCCTATTTTAGGACAATTTAATATCTCATTAACTAATTTAGGATTCTACTGTATTGTAGTAGTTTTCTTAGTTTTAGGACTACATTTTGTTGCTAACAATTCATTCAAATTAATCCCAAGTAAATGGTCAGTTGCTTTAGAAAGTGCTTATGCATCAGTACAAGGAATGGTAAAAGATCAAATTGGTTACACAAACGAAATCTATACTCCATTTATTTATTCATTATTCTTCTTTATTATTATTGCTAACTTAACAGGTAATGTTCCATATAGTTACACAGTTACAACATCTGTAATTGTAGCTATTGGACTTTCAGTTATGATTTTCATTGGAGTTACAACATTAGGTTTAAGTATTCACGGAGTTCACTTCTTCTCATACTTTATCCCATCTGGAACACCTTTAGCTTTAGTTCCTATGTTAGTATTAATTGAATTAATTTCTTACATGGCTCGAGCTGTTTCTTTAGGAGTACGGTTATTCAGAAACATGGTTGCTGGACATACATTATTAAAAATTCTATCTACATTCCTATATCAATTATTTAACGCAGGTATCTTAGTTGCTGCATTAACATTAATTCCATTTGCTATCTTCGTGGCATTAATTGGATTAGAATTAGCTGTATCTGTTATCCAAGCTTATGTTTTCTGTGTACTAACTTGTTCATATATTAAAGATGCTATTGAACTACATTAATTTTTACCTTTATAAATTTTCCCCCTTTTTTATAATACTTAACTAATATAAATGTATTTTATTAAAAGTAACTATTAGTTTCTATATCTTTTTCTTGTAGAATATAAATAGTATAATCTATATTTTAAATATTATTTTTAATCCCTCATAATATTTTACTCATTATATTGTATATTTATTATACTATATTTTTATATAGGGAGAATAGCATAATCGGTTAATGTCCCATTTTGTCAAGATGGTTTATGACGGTTCGAGTCCGTTTTCTCTCGATTTATTTTACAACATACATGTTTTTAAATTTTTATTAAAAGGGATTAGATTAATAGTAAATCAACCATTATAGCAAGTGGTCGTTAAAGGTTCGTGCCCTTTATCTCTTGATAATTCTGAACATTAGCCTAGTTTTAAACAAAAAAATATAAATAACCTAAATATAAAACTTTTAATTTAAATTAAAGGGCGATAATAAATATCATGCAATCAGAATCAAACCAAGTAAAAGTTACCTCATTTATGTTTAATGTCATAACATAAGCATTTATATGTTAGAGGGTATATTATTCTGTCAATTTTAATTATGATTAAAGAATTATTATTAATTTATAATCCTATTAAATGTGATGCTCCCGAAGCCTGGCAAATCGGATTCCAAGACGGAGCTACACCTACATATGAAGGTATTACAGAATTACACAATTCTATTTTCTTCTACTTAATTGTTATTTTCATTGGAGTAACATGGGCAATGGGTTCAATTATTTTTAACTTCAGTTCAAATAAAAACCCTATTGTTTACAAATATCTTAACCATGGAACACTTATTGAATTAGTTTGGACAATTACACCAGCATTTGCATTAATTGCTATTGCTTTCCCATCATTCAAATTATTATACTTAATGGATGAAGTAATTTCACCTTCAATGACAGTTAAAGCTGTAGGTCATCAATGGTATTGGTCATACGAATACTCAGATTTCGTAAATGAAGATGGAGAATCAATTGAATTCGATTCATACATGATCCCTGATTCAGATTTAGAAGATGGACAATTACGATTATTAGATGTAGATAACCGAGTAGTTGTACCTGTTGATACACATATTCGATTCGTTGTAACAGGTGCGGACGTTATTCATGACTTTGCTGTACCTTCTTTAGGTTTAAAGATCGATTGCACACCGGGTCGTCTGAACCAAACTTCGGTGTACATCGAACGAGAGGGGGTTTTTTATGGACAATGTTCAGAGCTATGTGGAGTCTATCACGGGTTCATGCCTATTGCGGTAGAGAGAGTAAATTTAGAGGATTATTTAACATGGCTAGATTCACAATCATAGATGTCTTAAATAAAATTCGAGAGGAGATCATTAAAAAAATGAATAAATTTTTTGATAAATTTAAGAATACTTTCTGTAGTCCTATAAATAATACAGAATTCTTATTTAAATACATATTTAAGGATAAAAGAACTATTCTGATTTTTTTCTTAGGTATCCCAAGATTTTATATTGTTTTACTAAATGAAGTAAACAATAGTATGCCTCCTATTTTTGATAGTAATGGGATTGAAATAATTGTCATAAAATCTTCTTTATTTGAGATGACGCCCCTTGTAGATTTAGGTAGATTCATTCAAAATATTAAAAGACTATTTATCGTACTTTACATAATTTCACATATCTTGGATATTGCATATGGAAATTGTAAAAAATTTTATCCTATTATCATTATCTTAATTTTCCTTGGCACAGAAAGCATTATTACAAGTAGTATTATAGAGATAATTAAAGAATACTTTGGAAATAATATTCATTTATCTGATAGTGGAAGGTCTAGTGATGATGGATCACCAGGTCCTTCTGGTGACAATGGAGAATCTAATAGTAATCCTGAAAACAGACCTTACTCACCTGAAACAGGAGATCAAAATGACCCATCTAATAACTCTTCAGATAAATCCAATAGTAATTCAGACAATAAACAAAATAATAATGATGAGGAAAATAAAAAAAATAGAAGTGAAGAACCGTCAACACGTGAACAAGATGTATTAACATCTGAACAAGAACCGTCAACACCTGAACAAGAACCATCAACACCTGAACAAGATGTATTAACATCTGAACAAGAACCATCAACACCTCAACAAAATCCTGTTGAACTAGAAAATAACCAGGAAGAACCTCGTACTCCTAGACCAAATCCAGATCATGTACCTGAAGACCATACACGAGCTCCTAAAAAACCTCAGTCAGTTCAACCCCCTTCAGATCATAGTGTAAGACCTCCTCCATTTGATATGTCTCGATATATAGATCCAAATGAGCCTAATACGGTATGGTTAAATAGTCCAGATGACGTATATTCAACTTATTTTAATGAAGAATCTTCAGATAGTTCTAATGGAGCATATTCAGGTAGTCATAATGGAACATATCCAAGTAGTTCTAATAGACCATATTCAAGTACTAATAGACCATATTCAGGTAGCCATAATGGAACATATCCAAGTAGTTCTAATAGACCATATTCAAGTAGTCCTAATAGAACAAATCCTAATATTACAAACACGGAAAATCCTCGTAGTACAAATGCATTAGGATTAACTTTTGACCCTAATGATGATCCTCAAAATATTGTTCGTCCAACATTAAGTACAGATTCACCTAATTTATACGTAAACAATAATAATTATTATAATGAAATAGATTTTAATAATAACCGATATTTATGGACTATTGAAGAAGAAACAGAAAGTTCAAGTCCTAGTCCAAGTTCAAGTTCAAATTTAAGTCCTAGTTCAAGTTCTAGACCTAGTCCTAACCCTTATTATAGTTCTGATTCAAACTATAGTCCTAGTCCAAATTCTAGTTCAAACCCAGGTTTAAGTTCAGGTTCAAGTTCAAGTCCTAGTTCAGGTACAAGTCCTAGTACAGGTTCAAATTTAAGTCCTAGTTCAAGTTCAAGTACAAGTTCAAGTTCAAGTTAAAAATCAAAATAAATTAATTTCTAGTAATTATTTATTTAATAACCATTATAAATATTTATATTTAAGATTTTCTTAATAAACGGATTAAAAAAATCTATATAATCCCCTAATTTTAATTAATAAGATTAAATATTATTTTTGTTTCGATTTAAGATCAACTCGAGGCAATATTTATTCGACCTCTTGTTTAGCAGTTTAGATTTAAACTATATATATTTATAAAAATGAATACATTTATTTTAGATTTATTATCATTTGGTGCAGTATTTTCAGGTATTTTAGTTATTACATCTAAAAATCCTGTTATTTCTGTATTATTCTTAATTTCAGTTTTCGTAAATGCAGCGGGATACTTATTAGTGTTAGGTATTGGTTTCATTGGGATTTCATATTTAATTGTATATGTAGGTGCGATTGCAATTTTATTCTTATTCGTAGTTATGATGTTAAATATTTCTCTTGTAGAAATTATTTCAGTAGGTCAAGAATACACTAAAAATCTCCCATTAGGATTAATTGTAGGTGCTTTATTTATTTTTGAAATTCTTTCTCTAGTACCAGCTTCATATAAAGAAGTAGGAGAATTACCTTTAGGTTTTGTAAACTATTTAAATAGATTACTATTAGGGGTTGAAGGACCATCAATGAACAGAGTACATATGAGATTTACACAACCAGGTGCAGATCAAACATTTACAAACTATCTTCAAATTGAAACAATTGGTGAAGGATTATATACATATGGAGCATTATGGCTATTCTTAGCAAGTATTATTTTACTATTAGCTATGTTAGGTCCTATTGTACTATGTCTACAACCATCAAAAAAATAATAAATTATCCCCAAATTTACATATTTTAACTATATTAAAATAATATATAATATTATAATATAATAATTATATATCCTAAATGAAAACAATTAAAAATAAAAGAAACTATTATTAACATTAATAGTAGTAAAACATTGCAAGTATGCTGGAATTGGTAAACAGGACCGGTTTAAGTTCGGTTGTCACTTATGGCTTGAGAGTTCGAGTCTCTCTACTTGTAAATATGGATAAATAATATATATTTATATATAAGGCACTTTAGTGTAACAGGTTAGCACGTAAGGCTCATGATCTCAAAGTGTGGTGTTCAAATCCCACAGGTGCCCTAAAAATATGATTATATATAATACAAATAAAGGCGCTATCGAATAATAGGTTAATTCTCCAGATCTTCATCCTGGAAACACCGGTTCGATCCCGGTTAGTGCTAAAATATTAATGCCGGTATAGTTAAATGGTTATAACATAAATCTTGTAAATTTAAGTTATTGGTTCGATTCCATTTACCGGTAGAATATATAAGATATAAAAAGAGGATATATAAAAAATAATGAAGTATTATATACAAAAGCTAAGCAATAAAATAAAAGCATATAATATATTATAAAATATAAAAGAAATGAATTAAAATTTTACAGTATAGTATTTTAATTATCTATAAATTAAAAGTTTTTAATTTATTAAGCCCAAGAAGATTCGAACTTCTGCTACACCGATATCAACAGTGAGTACTAACCAATTATACTATAGGCTCATGGTGAAATATATATTTCTTTTATATTAAATTAGTTTAAGTTGAATATAATAAATATAATAAATAATTATTTAATTATATAATAGCATAAATATAAGAAGAGATATTATAAAATTATATTATAATAAATATACTTTCTACTATAATAATTATGAATAAAAAGTAAAATGTTTGAAAAAATATTTAAGGTTAAAATGATATATAGCAAATATGTCGGAATTGGTAGACGAGCTTTATTTAGGATTAGGTGTCCAAAAGGCGTGAGAGTTCGAGTCTCTCTATTTGTAAATTTTTATATATAAATTATAATTATATAAATTTATTAACATCTCAAGCGCCTTTAACTTAACGGTAGAGTCGCTGTCTTCGGAACAGTTGGTATTGGTTCGATTCCAGTAAGGCGTTAATATTTTAATATATAAGTAATATATATATATAAACAGATATCGTATAATGGTTATTACTCTCGACTTCCACTCGAAAAATGTCAGTTCGATTCTGACTATCTGTAATTAGTTATTAACAATAATTTGTTATTTAAAATATATATATAAATTATGGTAATCCTAGGGATTTTCTTACTTATGACAATGGTAGCGTTACCTAGAGCCAAAATTAGCTCTACATTATTAATTCGAGTAACATCTATTTTACTATTATTTGTTGCTAGATTATCATATCAAAATAGATATATTAATAGTATGGGATCAGGACTTAGCTTATTTAATGGACTATTTGATGTAACATCTATTACAGGTTCATTTGATAGATTTATGGCTATTGTAGGTTCTATTATCTTAATTGGTTGGGCACCTAGAGGATTTAAAAAATTAGCTGAAACACAAACAGTTTTCACTAGAGTACCAACTATCCCTGAATACGCTTTAATTATTCTATTCACAACATGTGGAGCATCATTTTTAATTTCATCTTCTAACTTAGTATCTGTGTATCTAAGAATTGAATTACAATCTTTTGCTGTTTATATTTTAGCAGCATTATACCGAGACTCAGAATCAGCAACATCAGCTGGATTAAAATATTTCTTATTAGGAGGACTATCTTCAGGATTAATCCTATTAGGTTCAAGATTAATTTATTCTAATACAGGATTAACAGATTTAGAAAGTATTTACACATTATTATCTGTAGATAACAATTCATCTATTTTATTACCTTCAGTAATTGGATTTATTATTATGACATGTGGTTTCTTATTCAAAATTGCTGCAGCTCCTTTCCATAATTGGGCCCCAGATGTATATGATGGAACACCTACAATTGTAACAACATGGTTAACTATTATGCCTAAAATCTCTATTCTTATTTTCTTATTAAGATTACAAACAGGATTAGGTAATTCATTAACAGTAGTGTTTGATAATGTATCTATTGATGTGTGGAAAAACTTATTATTATTATGTTCACTATTATCTTTAATCTTAGGGACAGTAGTAGGATTAGCTCAATATCGAATTAAACGATTATTTGCATATAGTACTATCTCTCATGTAGGATTCTTATTATTAGCTTTAGGTATTAATACAGAAGAATCTATTGAATCTTTCTTCTTCTATTTAATCCAATATACTATTACTAATTTAGATGCATTCTTAGTCTTATTAGCATTTGGTTATATTATTAACTATTCAAAATCTTTCATGGACATCCAATTTATTTCTGACTTAAAAGGACAGTTCCGTGCTAACCCATTATTAGGTTTAACACTAACAATTTGTTTATTCTCAATAGCAGGTGTACCTCCGTTAATTGGTTTCTTCGGAAAACAAATGATTCTATACTCAGCTACACATAGAGGATATTACTTCTTATCATTAGTAGCTATTTTAGTTTCTGTAATTAGTGCTTCTTATTATCTAAATATTATTCGAGTGATTCATTTCGAATCATTAAATAAATCAGATGAAAAAGTTGTTTCATCTGATGAACCTAAAATTACAAATGTGCATAGTTTCGCTATTGCAACATTAACTATGGTTATTGCATTATATATGTTTAAACCATCTATCTTATTAAACAGCACAACACTACTGGCTTTAACACTTTATACTTTCTAAATGAGTGCATTAAAAATTATGTTTATTTTAGTACCTATTATTGTAGGTGTTTTATTATTACTTAATATTCTATTCGCAAGAAGCCGACCTGATTCAGAAAAAGTAAGTGCTTACGAATGTGGATTCTCACCTGTTTACGGACAAACACGAATGCCTTTCAGTATTCAATACTACTTAGTAGGTATTTTATTCTTAGTATTCGATCTAGAAATTCTATTATTATACCCTATTGCAGTTACTCTATATAATGTATCTATTTATGGTTTCTGGATTAGAATCATTTTCTTCAGAGTATTAACTCTGGGATTCGTATATGAATTAGGTAAAGGTAGATTATATTTCACAGATCAACGATCTAGAATCTATAAACGAACTATTTCTTCAGCTTAAAATTCCCCATATTAATATCTATTTTTTATAAATATTTGATAACTATTATACACGATTTATGTATTATAATATATTTTCTTATTCTATAAAATATGTCTTGTAATGTTATTATATTTTATATAAATAACTAGTTCAACTGAGAATAGTGGTTTTATTATATATAAATATAAGAATAATAGATGGGGATATCGTATAATGGTTATTACTGCGGCCTTCTAAGCTGAGAATGTCAGTTCGATTCTGACTATCTCCATATATTAAAGTTAGATAATATAAGTATATATACTACAATTCTAATTTTATTATTTATGATGAGTTAACTAAACTTAATCCTTTTAAATGACTTCTAGAGTAATTGGCAACTCGGCTCTTTTTGGTAGAGTAGATTCCCTGTTCGAGTCAGGGGAAGTCAGTTATATGAGAGCATAACTCAGTGGTAGAGTAGTTGACTTTTAATCAATCTGTCGAAGGTTCGAGCCCTTCTGTTCTCCGATAAGGTTATATTATTTAAACATATATATTTTTTTTTATATTGTTATACTATTGAAAAATTAGTTAATATATAAGAAATATGATTATAATTAAGGAAATGCAGAGCTACTGGCGAGGCTAATTTTGTTGCTAACTTAATGAATTGTTACATTCTTGAGGGTTCGAATCCTTTCATTTCCGTCATCATACTTAGTTTATACTATTTTTAGATAAATAACGATCTTTAATAATCTCTTTAACGAATTTTCGTTTAAAAAGAAAAGTCTTATTTTTATTGTACCGTATAACAATCACAAAGTCACCCTTTGGGGGTTAATTATTATTATTTTTTTTTAATATGTTACAAGCAGCAAAATATATCGGAGCTGGATTAGCAGCTATCGGATTAACAGGAGCCGGAATTGGAATTGGATCAGTATTCTCATCATTAATTGCTTCAACAGCACGAAACCCAGCAATTCGAGGACAATTATTCACATACGCTATTTTAGGATTCGCTTTAGCAGAAGCAACAGGATTATTCGCACTTATGGTATCTTTCTTAGTATTATACTCATAATCCAAAAATCCCCAAATATATATTATATATATAGAATAAAGATGGGAAATAAAAGATATAATTAATATAGAAAACATTACATATTTATAGGGCAGGTAAGGAATCATTAAATTATCTTTAATATGTATGGCCTATACTCTTTTGGTAATAAACAAAACTATTTTTTTATATAAATAAAACTACCTATATTTCAATTACGGAATTATTCCCGATTTATGTTTAAACAAAATAAAGTACTCAATTTATCCTGAAAGTTCTTTTAAACATCATATAAATTTATAATATTCTAATTTATGATTAACTGATTCTTAAAAAACTATTGTAAATTATATATTAATGTAAGCTGTTAAAGCCTTAGGTTATTTTCATAGACATTTTAGTTAATTTCATAAGAAAATCTAAATAAGGTGATATTATATTCAAATTAATTAATAATTTCTTTAATTAACTTCTATTTTTATAAGAAAGTGACTTATTTTATAATTTATATAATATCAGCCTAACTTAAGTACAATAATAATAGACTTAGCCTAATGCTTTATTCTTAACATTTTACTGATAATAAATACTATTCTTAATTATACTTTATATTTAATACT